ATAAGGGAGTGGAGATAGAGCGTGTGATTTTCTGTTCTGTAAAAAGTATCTCAGCCGATTAGAAATAAAAATTTTTCTAGTACTAAATTTGAAGTCTTGTTTTATAAATTACTAGAATGGTGGAGAGACCTAGATTGTATGCCTTGCTTTTGGGGTTTGTCAAGGAGTGTAAAATTTAGGTGGGGGAGGGGGGTTTGACTGGGATATTTATTGTATAATTAAATTATATGTCTAACAAGCATTAACTAAAGTATTGGCGGGAGTGGTTTATGTGGGTAAATGATACTTAACTGAAAAGTCCAGCTACATGTTAAGCTGCCCTTCATGCCTTGACGGCTATGGTGAGTCACAGCATACCGAAAATTAAAAAATACCAAATGTGCATGACTACAGTTATGTTGATCATGGGCTGATTAGACCCGTACCATCGAGATGTCTTATTTAAGGGGAACGTATGGACAATAAAACATTCTATGGCCCTGAAGTAAGAACCAGATGCCTGATAAAGTTTCAAGTTAGTCACCCCCAAGTTGTATGGGCCCGGAGCGAGAAGAGGGGTATAGGTGGGCGGGTTGTTGGTTTCACGGAGGATGGTAGATGAATAAACCAACTGGGGAAAGGGATAGACATTTGGACAAGCAGGGTTATGACTATATGGTGTATGTAATATAACGCAGATATGTCTTTCATACATTAATCCTATATTACTTATTGAATATCCATGTTGTTGATAATTTATGTGGAATTTTCTGTATTGTGTTAATATTCATGAATTTATAATACATGCTTATATGCTAGGGGAAAATAGTTTAATGTACGATATACATAAATGTACTAATGTACTATATAATATTATGTACAAGAAGTAGTTTAAGTAGAATATCAACTTTGGGTGTTGATGGTGGGGGTTGGTCCTTCCTTCTTGATGCTCTAAGAAGAAGTTTCTCTTCATTTTTGGTTTACAAGACCAATGTAATCAGTTATACTATAAGAGCAGTGGGTGAATTTTAGTATGTGGTTTTCGATTATGCCGGCGAGGGGTATTAAGATGACGATAATGGTGAAGTAGCTAATAGAGGCTAGTTGACCAATTATGATAAAGGGGTGTTCAACAGGCTGCCCTCCGATTCATGTAAGTACAAGTAAGTTGGCTACTAGGATTCAGAATAAGATTTGAGAGATAGGGCGGAATATCAATCCTCGTTGTTTTGAGGTTTGTAGGAGTGGAAGGAGGGCTAAAATTAGGATGGAGAGAATTAGAGCTACAACTCCTCCCAGCTTATTGGGGATAGAGCGTAGGATAGCGTAAGCAAATAGGAAGTATCATTCTGGTTTAATGTGTGCTGGAGTATTGAGTGGATTTGCAGGAGTGTAGTTATCGGGGTCTCCGAGAATATCTGGGAAAAATAAAACCAAAATTATGAGAGCTATTAATAGTAGGAGGGCTCCGAGGATATCTTTGATGGTGTAGTAAGGGTGGAATGGAATTTTGTCTGAGTCAGAGTTTAATCCTGATGGGTTGTTTGATCCTGTTTCGTGTAGAAATAGAAGATGGACTACTACGAGGGCTGTGATGATGAAGGGTAGGATGAAGTGGAATGCGAAGAATCGTGTTAGGGTTGCTTTGTCTACTGAAAATCCGCCTCAGATTCATTCTACTAAGGTTGTTCCGACATAGGGGATAGCCGATAGAAGATTGGTAATTACTGTAGCCCCTCAGAATGATATTTGTCCTCATGGGAGAACATAGCCTATGAATGCTGTTGCTATTACGGCAAATAATAGGATGATTCCGATGTTTCATGTTTCTGTAAATGTGTATGAGCCGTAGTATATACCTCGTCCTACGTGAAGGAATAAGCAAATAAAGAATATGGAGGCCCCGTTTGCATGTATATATCGGATTAGTCAGCCGTAGTTTACATCTCGGCAGATATGTGTTACTGATGAGAATGCTGTAGTTGTATCTGATGTGTAGTGTATGGCTAGGAATAATCCTGTTAGGATTTGAATTATTAGGCAGATGCCTAGTAAGGATCCGAAGTTTCATCATGATGAGATATTAGATGGAGCTGGGAGGTCGATGAATGCATCATTGATAATTTTGAGTAGTGGGTGTTTTTTTCGAATGTTTGTCATTAAATGTTTCTGTAGTTGAATTACAACGATGATTTTTCATGTCATTAGTCATAGTTAGAATCTATGTAGGAATCATGACAGAGTATATTCTTATTTTGAGTTCATTTATTGCGCTTGGGTGCTTAGGCGTATCATTAAAGCCCTCACCTATTTATGGGGGTCTATGTTTAATTGTTAGTGGGTGTTCTGGTTGTTTAGCGGTGCTAGGGTTTGGAGGGTCATTTTTGGGTATTATGGTGTTTTTAATTTATTTAGGGGGTATGTTGGTTGTTTTTGGGTATACAACTGCTATGTCTGCGGAAGAATTTCCTGAGACTTGAGTGTCAAGTTGATTAGTGTTTGGTGTTTTAGTAATGAGTATTTTTATAGAGGTGGGCATGGTTTATGCTTCTGATCATTATAGTTTAGCGGATATGGTGGTAGTTTATAATACTGATATAGGTGGTTGAGTTGTTTATGATAGTGATGAGTTGGGGTTAATGGGAGAGGGTGGTGCTGGGGTAGCTGCTTTATATAGCTGTTCTGCGTGGTTAATAGTGGTATCTGGGTGAACTTTACTGATGGGTGTGTTAATTATTATTGAGGTGGTTCGTATAAATTAAGTTATTAGTAGAATTGGTATAGATAGAAGTGTGATAAGAAATGATAGGAAGTAGAGTTTGATCAGCCCCTTTTGATTGCTTAGATTTTTTGAGGGGGTTATTTGTAGGGTTGATGTGGTTTTTGGGATGGCTTTTTCAAGTCAAATTAGGTCTAGCAGGTGTAGTGATATGTTAAAGCTTTTTGATAGTATTTTTAGTGGTAATAGGCGATGTATAATGAGTGGAAAATACCCTAGTGATGTGGAGAATGATGAGGTTGGGGTTGGTTTATTTGGTGTGAGGTTTGAGGTGAAGTTGTTGAGTTCTAGTGCAATTATAAATCCTGTAATTGTTACAATTATGGCTGTGGTTTTTAAATACCATGGTATAGTTATAATTTGGGTGGTGGTAGGTGGGATGTTATGTGAAATAAGGAATCCTGCTAGGATGCTTCCTAATGCTAAGCGTTTGATTGGGTTTATTAGTTTTGGGTTGTTTTCGTTGATAGAAATTATTGGTGGGAATCGTGGTTTAGTTATTGAGACGAAGTAGATAATTCGTATGCTGTAAACAGCTGTTAGAGAGGTGGCAATAAGTGTAATTAATAGGGCTCAGGCGTTGGTATAGCACGTGTTTGCGGCTTCGATGATCAGGTCTTTTGAATAAAAGCCTGTGAGGAAAGGTATTCCAGTTAGGGCCAGGCTTCCGATTATTAGGCATGATGATGTGAATGGAAGGGGTTTTGTTAGATTACCTATTTTTCGGATGTCCTGTTCGTCGTTTAGACTGTGGATGATGGATCCAGAGCATATGAATAGTATTGCTTTGAAGAATGCGTGGGTGCAGATGTGTAGGAAGGCTAAGTGTGGTTGGTTAATACCTAGTGTTACTATTATTAGCCCTAGTTGGCTTGATGTGGAGAATGCTACAATTTTTTTGATATCATTTTGTGTTAATGCGCAAATGGCTGTGAATAATGTTGTGATTGACCCTAGGCATAGTATTATGGTTAGGATTGTACTATTGTTTGATGTGATTGGGTGAAATCGTACTATTAGGAAAATTCCGGCCACTACTATGGTGCTAGAGTGGAGTAGAGCTGATACTGGGGTGGGGCCTTCTATGGCTGAGGGGAGTCATGGGTGGAGTCCAAATTGTGCTGATTTTCCTGTGGCTGCGATTAGTAGTCCTAGGAGAGGGGTAATACTTGTTGAGTTGTCTGTTATAAAGATTTGTTGGAGCTCTCAGGAGTTGGAGTGTAGGCAGAATCAGGCTATGGCTAGGATAAATCCAATATCTCCGATGCGGTTGTACAGGATAGCTTGTAGGGCTGCAGTATTTGCGTCGGTTCGGCCGTATCACCATCCAATGAGTAGGAATGATATAATTCCAACTCCCTCTCATCCAATAAATAGTTGGAATAGGTTGTTGGCTGAAGTTAGGATGATTATGGTAATAAGAAATATAAGTAAATATTTGATAAAGCGGTTTAGGTGGGGGTCTGAGTGTATATATCATGATGAGAATTCTATGATTGATCATGTTACAAATAAGGCTACTGATAAGAAGATGATGCAGAAGAAGTCTAGTTTTAGGCTAATGGATAGTTTTATGGTGTTAATGGTAATTCAGTGTCAGCTGGTAATTACTAGTTCTGTATTGGATGAGAAGAATATGGTTAGTGGTACAAGGCTTAGTAGAAAAGCATATTTAATTGACAGGGTTACGTAGTTGGGGTAATTAATTGATTTGATGTGATTGGTTAGTGATAGTATAATGGGGGATAATAAAATAAATAGGATTAGTAGAATTGAAGAGGCAACGGAGTTTATTACTTTTATTTGGAGTTGCACCAAGTTTTTGGCTCCTAAGGCCAACGGATTTCTTCTATCCTATAAAAGTAAGAAAGCCATGTGTTTATACATGGTGGCATGAATTAGCAGTTCTTGCATTCTTTCTTGGTAGACAAAGAATTTAATTTCCTATCCCCAGATTCACAGTCTGGTGTTTTAGAATAAACTATATCTACATATTGTTGACCCCATAATAAGTTTAGGGTTAATTGTTAGTAGGATAAGGGGTGTAATGTGTAGTACTATTAGTGTTAGTTCTCGTGTGTGTGATGGCTGCAGGTTAATTATGTGGTTTGTGAGTTTACCTCGTTGGGTTGTGATAATTATGTATATTGAATATATTGAAGTGATTAGGATGTTAGCCCCTAGAAGTAAGATTGATGGGTTAGATCAGGAGAATAAGGAAACTATAATTATTAGTTCTCCGATAAGGTTAATTGAAGGTGGTAGGGCTAAGTTTGCTAGGCTAGCTAAGATTCATCAAGTGGCCATGAGTGGAAAGATGGTTTGTAATCCTCGTGTTATGATTATAGTTCGGCTGTGAATTCGTTCGTAGTTGGTGTTTGCTAGGCAGAACAGTAAAGATGATGTTAGTCCGTGGGCAATTATTAGTGCGGTTGCTCCTATAAAACTTCATGGTGTTTGGATTATAATAGCTGCGATAACTAATGCTATATGGCTTACTGAGGAATAAGCGATTAGGGACTTAAGGTCTGTTTGTCGTAAGCAAATAGAACTTGTTATGATTATCCCTCATAAGGATAGTAAGATAAACGGGTAGGCCATAGTTTTGGTTAGGGGGCTAAGGATTATGGAGATTCGTATTATGCCGTAGCCCCCTAATTTTAGTAAGATAGCTGCTAGAATTATTGAGCCTGCAATGGGGGCCTCAACATGTGCTTTGGGGAGTCATAGGTGAACTCCATATAGTGGTATTTTGATTATAAATGCTATTATGCAGGCTAATCATAAGATGTTATTAGATCATGTCTGGTTAAGGGGTGTAGATGTAATGGGGAGTAATAAGAAATTTAGTGTTCCTATTGAATTTTGGATGTAAATGAGGGCAATGAGTAGTGGAATAGATCCAATTAGGGTATAAAATAAGAAGTATAGTCCTGCGTTTAATCGTTCTGTTTGATTACCTCATCGAGCGATGATAATAAGGGTTGGGATTAGTGTTGCTTCGAATAGAATATAGAATATAATAAGTTCGCTTGCGGAAAACGTTATAATTAGGAGAATTTGTAGAAGGATTAGTATTGAGATGTAGGTTTTTTTGTTTAGTTCTGTTTCTTTTTTTATGTGGTTTTGACTAGCTAAAAGTATTAGTGGTAGCAGTCATGTTGTTAAGATGATAAGGGGGGATGATAATGAGTCAGTTGAGAATAATATTGAGAAGTTTAAATTATCTATGTCGTTCTGTCATAGTAAGATGGCTGAGTAAAGGCTGATTAAGAAGCTATGAGAAGTGATATTTATTCACAGGTTTTTACGGTTTGATAGTCATGTGAGTGGTAGTAATATTATTGAAGGAAAAATGATTTTTAACATTGTAGCAGGTTGAGATTTTGTACATAATCTGTTCCGTATGAATTTGATACTTTTGCTAGTAGAGCTAGGCCGATGGCCGCTTCGCATGCTGCAAACACTAAAATAACAATAGGAATCGGGTATATATTTATTGAGTGAGAGCTTAGGGATGTAATTGTGGTTATAATAAACAGTGATAGTATTATTCCCTCTAGGCATAGTAGTGTAGACATAAGATGGGAGCGGAATATTAGTGTCCCTAAAAATGAAAATATAAATGCTAATATGATGTTGAAGGTTACAGATAGCATTTTGGTAATTATGGGCTAACCCATAATTTAATGAGTCGAAATCATTTGTTTTTGTTAAACTAATTACCAGCCTACTCAGTTCATTCTAATCCCTTTTGTACTCATTCATAAGCAAGTCCTAGAGCTAGGATAGAGATTAGGACAAAGGATACAGATATAGTTGTGTTAATGTTGTACATTTGAATAGCTCAGGGTAGTGGTAGTAATAGTGCAATTTCTAGGTCAAATAGTAAGAAAGTAATAGCTACTAGGAAAAATTTTATGGAGAAGGGGAGGCGAGCCGAGCTTATAGGGTCAAATCCACATTCGTAGGGGTTTGCTTTTTCAGTATAAAGATTTAGTTGTGGTAATCAGAAGGCAATTAAAATTAAGCATAAGGATAGAGTAACGTTTACTGATAGGACTAGAAGTATGTTTATTACTTTCTTCTAGATTATGGCTAGATCTAACTGATTGGAAGTCAGTTGTACTAATTATACTAAGAAAGTATGATCCTCATCAATAGATGGATACGTACAGGAAAAGTCACACTACGTCTACAAAGTGTCAATATCATGCTGCTGCTTCAAAGCCGAAGTGGTGCTTGGATGTGAAGTGGAATTTAAGTTGTCGTAGAAGACACACTATTAGGAATGTAGATCCAATAATTACATGTAGTCCATGAAATCCAGTTGCTATGAAGAATGTAGATCCATAAATGCCGTCTGAGATGGAAAATGGGGTTTCGAAATATTCTGAGGCTTGAAGGATGGTGAAGTAAATTCCAAGTAGGATAGTAATAAATAAGGCTTGGTTTATGTTGTTTCGCTTACCCTCTATTAAGCTATGGTGAGCCCATGTGATGGATACTCCGGATGCAAGTAATACTGATGTGTTTAGTAGGGGGACTTCGAGTGGGTTTAATGGGGTAATTCCTGTGGGTGGTCAGCAGCCTCCTAGGTCGTGAGTTGGTGCTAAGCTAGAGTGGTAAAAGGCTCAGAAAAACCCTGCGAAAAAGAATACTTCTGACACAATAAATAGAATTATTCCGTAACGTAGCCCCTTTTGTACAATTGGTGTGTGGTGCCCTTGATAGGTCCCTTCTCGTACAATATCTCGTCATCATTGATATATGGTGAGGGTGTTTGCTAGTAGGCCTAGGGTTAGAAGGATATATGAGTTGTAATGAAATCATATTACTAATCCTGATGTGAGGAGAAGGGCTGAGAGTGCTCCTGTAAGTGGTCATGGGCTTGGGTTAACTATATGATAGGCATGGGTTTGGTGGGTCATTATGTATTATCATGTAAATACAGGCTTACTAGAAGTGTGAAAACATAAGCTTGAATTAAAGCTACGGCAAACTCTAGGATAGTTAGTAGGGCTAGAATAATAAAGGTGATAGATGCAGTTGGGGGGCTAATACTTGTTAGAACTAATGTTGCCCCTCCGATTAGGTGGATTAAGAGGTGTCCTGCTGTAATATTGGCTGTTAGTCGAACTGCTAGGGCTATAGGCTGAATAAATAGGCTGATAGTTTCAATGATAATGAGTATTGGGATTAAAGAAATAGGGGTTCCTTGTGGTAAGAAGTGTGCTAGTGAGGATTTTAGTTTATGTCGGAACCCTATAATTACAGCCCCTGCTCATAGGGGAATAGCTATACCAAGATTTATTGATAGTTGTGTTGTGGGGGTAAAAGTATGTGGTAGGAGTCCTAGGAGGTTTGTTGATCCGATAAACATTATTAGGGATACTAATATCAGTGCTCATGTACGTCCTTTTGGGGTGTGAATAAGTATTATTTGTTTAGTAATGAGTTTTGTCAGTCAGTGTAGGAATGAGAAGTAGCGATTTGTAACTAACCGTTTAGATGAAGAAAGGAAGATCGATGGAAGTATGATGATAAAGACTACGATTGGAAGACCTATTATTGTGGGAGTAATAAAAGAGGCGAATAGATTTTCGTTCATTTTAGTTCTCAAGGGTTTTCTGTTTTTATGGTCTCTGTATATTTAATTGAAGGGCTTAGTGGAAAGGTTATTATTGAGATTTTTAGCTGTATTAGTGCGAATAGGGTAATTGTGGAAGATAAGATGGTAATAAATCATGTGGATGTATCTAGTTGTGGCATCCCACTATGGAAAAATATCATTTTCTTACTTTAACTTAAAAGGTTAACGCTACAAGCTTCATAGTGTAATTAAATTATTGATGCGGATCAGTTTTCAAAGTGTTTTAGTGGCACTATTTCAAGGACAATGGGCATGAAGCTGTGGTTTGAGCCGCAGATTTCAGAGCATTGGCCATAGAATAACCCTGGTCGGTTGGATGAAATTGTGGCTTGATTTAGGCGGCCAGGGATGGCATCTGTTTTTAGTCCTAAGGATGGTACGGCTCATGAGTGAAGTACATCTTCTGATGAAATTAGTATACGAATTGGTAGTTCTATGGGTAAAACAACTCGATTGTCTACTTCTAATAGTCGGAGTTCACCTGGCTTTAAATCATTTGTTGGAATTATGTATGAGTCAAAACACAAATCTTCATAGTCTGTATATTCGTAGCTTCAATATCATTGGTGTCCTATAGTTTTTACTGTTAGTACTGGGTTGTTAATTTCATCTATTATATAGAGAATTCGTAGGGATGGGAGGGCAATTAAAATTAAAATTACGGCTGGAAGGATGGTTCAAATTGTTTCTACTTCTTGGGCGTCTATTGTGCTTGTGTGAGTTAGCTTTGTAGTTAGCATAAGTGTAATGATATAAAGTACCAGAGAGCTAATTAAAAATACAATTATTAGGGTGTGGTCATGGAAGTTTGTCAGCTCCTCTATGATAGGTGATGTAGCGTCTTGTAAGCCTAATTGAAATGGATAAGCCATACAAGATATATAGAAGTTATTCTATAATTTAACTTTGACAAAGTTATGTAATTGTTTTACTAATATCTTATTAAGAAAGACATAGAGGTTATGAGATTGGCTTGAAACCAGTTTTAGGGGGTTCGAATCCTTCCTTTCTTATTTTACTTTTACGTAGGTAGGTTCTTCGAATGTGTGGTATGGTGGTGGGCAGCCGTGTAGTCATTCTAGATTTGTTGATGAGTACTCTACTGATAAAACTTCTCGCTTAGAGGCGAAGGCTTCTCAGATTATGAAAATTATTACTAATACGGCAGTTAGTGAGATAAAGGATCCTATTGAGGATACTGTATTTCATGTAGTATAGGCATCTGGGTAGTCAGAGTATCGTCGTGGTATTCCCGATAGCCCTAGGAAATGTTGTGGGAAGAAAGTTAAGTTAACCCCTACAAATATGATGGCGAAATGGGCTTTGGCTCATGTGTCGTTGATAGTGTAGCCTGTGAACAGTGGGAATCAGTGAACGAAGCCTGCCATAATTGCAAATACAGCCCCCATGGATAGTACATAGTGGAAGTGGGCTACAACGTAGTATGTGTCGTGAAGAACAATATCAAGGGAAGAGTTGGATAGTACAATTCCTGTTAGTCCCCCGACTGTGAATAAGAAAATAAAGCCTAAGGCTCATAGTATTGCTGGCGATCATTTAATATTTCCTCCATGAAGAGTGGCTAGTCAGCTGAATACCTTTACTCCTGTTGGGATGGCAATAATTATAGTGGCTGATGTGAAGTAGGCTCGTGTGTCTACGTCTAGTCCTACTGTGAATATATGGTGGGCTCATACAATGAAACCTAAGAATCCAATAGATATTATAGCTCATACCATACCTATATAACCAAATGGTTCTTTTTTACCTGAGTAATAAGTTACAATGTGGGAAATAATTCCAAATCCTGGTAGGATTAGAATATAGACTTCGGGGTGTCCGAAGAATCAGAATAAGTGTTGGTATAAGATTGGGTCTCCCCCTCCAGCTGGGTCAAAGAAAGTGGTATTTAGGTTACGGTCAGTTAGTAGTATAGTAATTCCTGCAGCTAAAACTGGGAGAGATAGTAATAATAGTACAGCTGTAATTAAAACTGATCACACAAACAACGGTGTTTGGTATTGTGTTATAGCTGGGGGTTTTATGTTAATAATAGTTGTAATAAAATTAATGGCCCCTAAAATTGATGACACACCTGCTAAGTGTAGGGAGAAAATGGTAAGGTCCACTGATGCTCCTGCATGTGCTAGGTTTCCAGCTAATGGTGGATATACAGTTCAACCTGTACCAGCCCCAGCTTCTACTATTGATGATGCCAGTAGTAGGAGGAATGAAGGTGGTAGAAGTCAAAAGCTCATATTGTTTATGCGTGGGAATGCTATGTCTGGGGCTCCAATTATTAGGGGAACTAGTCAGTTACCAAAACCCCCGATTATTATTGGCATAACTATAAAGAAAATTATAACGAATGCGTGGGCAGTAACAATGACGTTATAAATTTGATCGTCCCCTAGTAGGGCCCCTGGCTGTCCTAATTCTGCTCGAATTAAAATGCTTAGTGCTGTCCCTACTATACCTGCTCAGGCCCCAAAGAGAAGGTATAGGGTTCCAATATCTTTGTGGTTGGTAGAGAATAATCAACGATTAATGAACATGGGTAGAATGGCTGAGCTAAGCATTAGACTGTAAATCTAAAGACAGAGGTTTGACCCCTCTTTTTACCAAGCCTTAAGGTGATATTCATGTCGAATTGCAAATTCGAAGGTGTAGAAAATTATTCTACTAAGGCTTCTCCCGCCCCCTTTCTGATAGGCGGGAGAAGTAGATTGAAGCCAGTTTAGGGTATTTAGCTGTTAACTAAAATTTCATAGGTTTAATTCCTATCAATCTAGATGAGGATTTAGCTTAATTAAAGTGATTGATTTGCATTCATTAGATGTAGGATATAGTCTTACAATCCTTATGCGGAAGTTAAGCTTTTAGCTTACTTAGGGCTTTGAAGGCCCTTGGACTTTTTATCCTAAACTTCTTATACAATGAGTAGTGGTGATAGGGGTAGTGTTAGGGTGCTTAGAATTGTGAGGGATGGTAGGATAATGTTGTTTTTGTGGTTAGGGTGGTGGAGAATTATTTTAGAGTTATTGTTTGTTGGGAATGTGGTTAGTGTGGTGGAGTAGATTAGGCGTGTGTAAAAGAATAGGTTAATTAGGGCCGCTATTGCTATTAGTGTGGCTAGGGTAGTGTTATTGTTTTTTAGGAGTTCAGCGATAATAATTCATTTTGGTAGGAATCCTGTTAGTGGGGGTAATCCTCCTGTGGATAATAGGATTATGGAGACTGTTGGAAGTATTATTGGTGCTTTGTTTCATAATAGTGATATGGAGTTGATGTTGGTAGATGAGTTGTATTTTATGATTATAAATATTGGTACTGTTAGGCTAATATATACTAGTAGATTTAGTATAGTGAGGGATGGGTTGAATGGTAGTACGGCGATTATTCATCCTATGTGGCTAATAGATGAATAGGCTATGATTTTGCGTGTTTGTGTTTGGTTTAATCCACTTCAGGCCCCAATTAGCACTGATATAATAGATGATACTATTAGAATTATAGGGTTAACTATTTCGTACGTTTGAAATAGAATTGATATTGGGGCTATTTTTTGTCATGTAAGTAAAATTATACCTGTTTGTATTGGAATTCCTTGGGTTACTTCTGGAAGTCATGAGTGGAAAGGTGCTAATCCTATTTTTATTGCTAGTGAAATAAATATTAGTGTTATAATGTAGTTGTTAGTTTGTGGTTGGAGTGTTCATATCCCTAGTTGTTTAAAGTTTAGAATAATTGATAGAAGGAAGATTATTGAGGCTGTAGCCTGGGTTAGGAAGTACTTTGTTGCTGCTTCTGTGGATCGTGGGTTTGTATTTTTTATTATTATTGGGATGATGGCTAGAAGGTTTATTTCAAGGCCAATTCATATAAGGAACAAATTTGTGCTTAGTATAGTGACTATTGGGCCTAGGAAAATTGTAAAGTAAATAATGAAAAGTGTTATTGGGTTGATTAGTACGGGAAGGATTTAAACCAACATTTTCGGGGTATGGGCCCGAAAGCTTAATTAGCTGACCTTACTGTTTTAGGATAGGGTGTTTAGGTAGCACGTAGAATTTTGAATTCTTAAGTATAGGTTCAATTCCTATTATCCTAGAAATAAGAGGGTTTAAACCTCTATGGTTTACTCTATCAAAGTAACTCTTTTGTCAGACATATTTCTAGGTGTAGGGGGGAATGCTTGCTATGAAGATTGGAATTGAGATATGTCATATACATAGGGCCAGTGTTAGTGGGAGAAAGTTTTTTCATAGTAGGTGTATTAATTGGTCGTATCGGAATCGTGGGTATGATGCTCGTACTCATAGGAATAGGGTGGTGAGTGCTAGAGTTTTTGTTATGAAATTTATTGTGAAGATTTCTGGGTTGTTTGGGTTGTTTAGTGGACCTAAGAATACGATTGTTGATAGAGCATTTATTAAGATAATGTTAGTGTACTCAGCTATGAAGAATAGGGCGAATGGGCCTGCGGCGTATTCTACGTTAAATCCTGATACTAGTTCTGATTCTCCTTCTGTTAGGTCAAATGGGGCTCGGTTGGTTTCTGCTAGAGTGGAGATATATCATATTATTCCTAGAGGTCATGTGGGGATAATTAATCATAGGGTTTCTTGGGTAAGTATTAGTGATTGTAGGGAGAACGACCCGTTTATTAGAAGGACAGATAATAGAATAATTGCTATTGTGACTTCATAAGAAATTGTTTGGGCTACTGCTCGTAGAGCCCCAAATATTGAGTATTTGGAGTTAGAGGCCCATCCGGATCATAGGATAGAATATACTGATAGGCTTGATGTGGCTAGGATAAATAGGGCACCCAGGTTTAAATTTACTAATGGGTGGGGTATTGGTATTGGAATTCATAGGCTAAATGCTAGGGTGAGTGATAGCGTTGGTGCAATAATAAATAGGGATGTTGATGTGGCTAGGGGTCGTAGGGGTTCTTTAATGAATAATTTTATTGCATCTGCAAATGGTTGCAGGATGCCATATGGCCCTACGATATTTGGCCCCTTTCGTAATTGTATATAGCCTAAAATTTTGCGTTCTACTAGTGTTAGGAATGCTATGGCGATTAGGATGGGGACTAGTAGAGTAAGAATATTTAAGAAATACACTATTAGGGAGGGGATTTGAACCCCCGGGAACAAGGTTTTAAGTCTTACGCAATTTCCTGGCTCTGCCACCCTAATTATGCCCTTGTCTAAGGCAGTAGTTTTACTAACTTACAATGTTAAGATAATTTCATGAATTAGTCAGGGGGCTCTTATTGTAGGGGGGCCCCATTTCTCTTATCCTTTCGTACTGGGAGAAATAGTAAATAGATAGAAACCGACCTGGATTACTCCGGTCTGAACTCAGATCACGTAGGACTTTAATCGTTGAACAAACGAACCATTAATAGCTTCTACACCATTGGGATGTCCTGATCCAACATCGAGGTCGTAAACCCTAATTGTCGATATGGACTCTTGAATAGGATTGCGCTGTTATCCCTAGGGTAACTTGGTCCGTTGATCAAAAAATTGGGTCAATTAGATTATAAGTGCTTAGACTTGTATGTCTTGGCTAAAATCATTCGGAGGTTCTTTTATTCTCCGAGGTCACCCCAACCTAAATTTTAACTTAAGATTTTATATTGTTAGTCCATTAGGTGTATGTGTTTTAAAAATTAAGTTAGTAATTAAAGCTCCATAGGGTCTTCTCGTCTTATTTTTTTATCCCCGCCTCTTCACGGGGAGGTCAATTTCACTGATTGGAAATAAGAGACAGTTAAACCCTCGTCAAGCCGTTCATTCTAGTCCCTAATTAAGGAACAAGTGATTATGCTACCTTTGCACGGTCAGGATACCGCGGCCGTTTAACGTTAGTCACTGGGCAGGCAGTGCCTCTAATACTTGGGATGCTAGAGGTGATGTTTTTGGTAAACAGGCGGGGTTTGCGTTTGCCGAGTTCCTTTTATTTCTTTTAATCTTTCCATTATGCACCCCTGTGTTGGATTAACATGTTGTGGTAGGTTTATTTTATATGTGGGGTAGTTACCTTGTGATTGTTAACTAACAATGGTTATCCGGGTTGTTATAGTTTCGTGCATGGAGAATAAAATTCTTGTTACTCATATTAACAGTATCTCATCTATATATTGATAGATTAACCCAATTTTGTGGATAGGAATTCGCTTGATATTTTTGGAATTTTTGTAGTTTGAGTGTTGAGCTTGAACGCTTTCTTTATTGGTGGCTGCTTTTAAGCCAACAATGGTTTGGGTGTGCAAAGGCTTATTCACTATTAGAGGTTTTCCATTCCTAAAGAGCTGTCCCTCTTTAGGCTATATTTTAAGCTTACATTTGGATTTTTGTGTTCTTTTTGGTAAACTTAAAGTTGAACTAAAATTCGTTATTGGGTAACCAGCTATCACCAAGCTCGTTAGGTTTTTCGCCTCTACCTAGAAGTCGTCCCACTATTTTGCTACATAGACGGGTTCATTCTTAAAATTGCTTTTAGGTAGCTCGTTTGGTTTCGGGGTTTCTGACTAAAGTTCTCTTGGCCAGGATTGTTCTAGTTAATCCATTATGCAAAAGGTACAAGGTTTAATCTTTGCTTGTTTGTGCTAAAGTTTATATTTTTGTAATTCCCTTACGGTACTAGTCTCTATAGCTCCTATAAAAAGTTTCTTTCTCTAATACTTCTTTTATTGAATGTTTTAATTTATAGATTTAAGTAGTTGAATTTATATGGGTTAGGGCTTAATAACTGCTCAAAGCGTCCGTTGTTTTTGGAATCTTCTGGGTGTAGACCAGATGCTTTATGAAAGTTAAGCTACGCTGTGGTTATTCCAAGCACACTTTCCAGTATGCTTACCTTGTTACGACTTATCTCCTCTCATAAACTTGTTTACTGTATTATGTATTAGTGTATGTGGGTCTAATTTGAGGAGGGTGACGGGCGGTGTGTACGTACTTCATTGCGCTATTCAATTAAGCTCTCTATTCTTAATTTACTACTAAATCCTCCTTTATCCTTATGTTTCAATAAGGGTGTCGTAGTGTTCTTTTTAAGAAAATGTAGCCCATTGCTTCCCACTCCATAAGCTACACCTTGACCTAACGTTTTTATGGTGATTCTCTTGCTTACTTTTATTCTTTTTTAAGGTTTGCTGAAGATGGCGGTATATAGGCTGAATTAGCAAGGAGTGGTGAGGTGTAACGGGGTTTATCGATTATAGAACAGGCTCCTCTAGACGGATATAAAGTACCGCCAAGTCCTTTGAGTTTTAAGCGGTGGCCAGTAGTTCTCAGGCAAATGATTTTGTTATTTAATCATTAAGGTTTAGGGCTAAGCATAGTGGGGTATCTAATCCCAGTTTGGATCTTAGCTATCGTGTATTAAGTTAATTAGAATTACTTTCGTTATTGATTTTAGTCCCAACGATGAATTTTCACATATTGGTTGGTTTTTAATTCTATTAATTTTTTCCTGTTGACACGTTTTACGCCGTATAATAATTAATTTGGGTTAATCGTATGACCGCGGTGGCTGGCACGAAATTTACCAACCCTTAAGAGGTATAACTTAGTCAAACTTTCGTTCATTGCTTAATTTTTATCACTGCTGAATCCCGTGGGGGCGTGGCTAGGCAAGACGTCTTTAGCTATGTGGATGTACTTGATGCCCTCTCCCTAAGCTTCGTAGTGAAGTTTTAGGGGATTTGACACTGGCTTACGGACTTTTGCATGTGTAATTTTACCTCTAACTAATTATAAGGCCAGGACCAAACCTTTTGTGTTTATGGGATAGTACTATCCATCTAAGCATTTTCAGTGCTTTGCTTTATTGATAAGCTACATAAGCCGAATATTCATGCGGCTACACTTAAAAGGCGTTTGGCTAACTAGTTAAAAGTATATGTGGGGTGTAGATATAAAAATTTTTCTAGTACTAAATTTGAAGTCTTGTTTTATAAATTACTAGAATGGTGGAGAGACCTAGATTGTATGCCTTGCTTTTGGGGTTTGTCAAGGAGTGTAAAATTTAGGTGGGGGAGGGGGGTTTGACTGGGATATTTATTGTATAATTAAATTATATGTCTAACAAGCATTAACTAAAGTATTGGCGGGAGTGGTTTATGTGGGTAAATGATACTTAACTGAAAAGATTAGAGAACATCTGATCTAATACAGCACCTTTGGATCTCGTATGCCGTCTTTTTCTTTGAAAAAAAAAACAATATCGGATATGAGTAGTGT